GAGCATAAGCTCTTATGTATGTGTAAACATGATATATGGGTAAATTCATTTTTCAAATGGATCGGCATCGGGGAGAATTTCGGAAACATAAAGTAAATATATCTATATATATGTGGATATCTATAGGAAATCGTATGAAAGAGATGTTATTATTTTAGTTTGGATCTAAGCAATTCGATGAATTATTCTTAAAGGTTCACATCATAGTAGTGCTGGTTGATGAAAGTTACTTCGGAAACAAAAAAAGTAAAATCCAATTTATTTTTGTTATTTTTCCAATTCCAATAAAATGCAACTAGGTCTAGTGAGAATATGAGTTGGCGATCAGAACGTATATGGATAGAACTTATAGAGGGATCTCGAAAAATAAGTAATTTCGGCTGGGCCCTTATTCTTTTTTTAGGTTCATTAGGGTTTGTATTGGTTGGAACCTCCAGTTATTTTGGTAGGAATTTTATATCTTTATTTCCTTCTCAGCAAATCCATTTTTTTCCACAAGGGATCGTGATGTCTTTCTATGGGATCGCGGGTCTTTTTATTAGTTCCTACTTGTGGTGCACAATTTCGTGGAATGTAGGTAGTGGTTATGATCGATTCGATATAAAAGAGGGCATAGTGTGTATTTTTCGTTGGGGATTCCCTGGAAAAAACCGTCGCATATTCCTCCGATTCCTTATGAAAGACATTCAGTCCATCAGAATAGAAAATAAAGAGGGTCTTTTTGCTCGTCGGGTCCTTTATATGGAAATCAGAGGCCAGGGGGCCATTCCCTTGACGCGTACTGATGAGAATTTGACTCCACGAGAAATTGAGCAAAAAGCTGCTGAATTGGCCTATTTCTTGCGCGTACCGATTGAAGTATTTTGAAAAAAAGAAACTGAAGAATTAATACTTTGCAAGAGGGAAAAAACTCAAGAATCCTCTTTTTTTTCTATACCATAAGTTACCATAAGTTACCATAAGTTAACGGAAGTTAACGGAAGTTTCTTCCGAACGCTTATTCGAGCCAAAGTAAACGTATACGAAATAACCCTAAAACGAAAATTTTTGTGTCCATAATCTTTTTTTCGAAATATTTGATATTTTTTTTAATAGAACAGGAGTTCTTTCGTCTCGAAATCCGACTAATATTAATTTGAAGTGGGCTTTTTCTTATTCTATTTCTGTATTCTTTCTAGATTCAAGGACTAACCACTATACTGCATCACAAATAAAAACTCCGAAATAGATTAAGATTAATGGGCTAGATGACTTGGAATATAACTTATGCTTGATAGAAATATTAGTATCATATAGAGTCGACGCATGGGGTGAGTTCATTAAAACTTCAAAAATTCACAGACGAAAAAATGGCAAAAAAGAAAGTATTAATTTCCCTTCTATATCTTGCATCTATAGTATTTTTGCCTTGGTGGATCTCTCTCTCATTTAAAAAAAGTCTGGAATCTTGGATTACTAATTGGTGGAATATTAGGCAATCCGAAATTTTTTTGAATGATATTCAAGAAAAGAGTATTCTAAAAAAATTCATAGACTTAGAGGAACTCCTTCGTTTGGAGGAAATGATAAAGGAATACCCGGAAACGCATTTACAAAAGCTTCGCGTTGAAATCTACAAAGAAACGATCCAATTGATCAAGATGCACAATGAGGATCGTATCCATACAATTTTACACTTCTCGACAAATATAATCTGTTTCGTTATTCTAAGTGGTTATTCTATTTTAGGTAATGAAGAACTTGTTATTCTTAACTCTTGGGTTCAAGAATTCCTATATAACTTAAGCGACACAATAAAAGCTTTTTCTATTCTTTTATTAACTGATTTATGTATAGGATTTCATTCGCCCCACGGTTGGGAATTAATGATTGGCTCTGTCTACAAAGATTTTGGATTTGCTCATAATGATCAAATTATATCCGGTCTTGTTTCTACTTTTCCAGTCATTTTAGATACAATTTTTAAATATTGGATCTTTCGTTATTTAAATCGTGTATCTCCTTCACTTGTAGTGATTTATCATTCAATGAACGACTGAAAAATGATCGACCGACCTAATTAAAATATTTGGTACTTTGTACATAAGCAAAACATTCAAAATTGTACTTAATCTTTCTACCCGGGCCAAGCGATTTCTCCAATATTTCAGAAAAATTATTTCATTAAATAGCAAAATTATAGATAGGGAACTCTACTAGCGACCTACCTAATTTTATTGTAGAAAATTTCGGGATCAATGATTGGACCATGCAAACTCAAAAAACCTTTTCGTCGATAAAGAAAGAGATTACTCGATCCATTTCCGTATCGCTCATGATAATGATATATATAATAACTCAGGCACCCATTTCAAATGCCTATCCCATTTTTGCACAGCAGGGTTATGAAAATCCACGAGAAGCAACTGGCCGTATTGTATGTGCCAATTGCCATTTAGCTAATAAACCCGTGGATATCGAGGTTCCACAAGCAGTACTTCCGGATACTGTATTTGAAGCA